GCTCTAGCACTGCTTCCTAAGAGCAGCGTGTCTACCAATTTCACCATGGCGGCTTTATCGAAATAATCATAGTCCATATGATGTTCAATCGTCGAGATTGAGGGATTTAATGCAATCTATTTTAGGAAATGTTAGAATCGATGAATGAAGACCCGTTCAAATAAATATTTAAACGCTCAATAATCCTTAGTATTGTGGCAGGGGGTCGTTTTAAATAGCGGGCTTTTCCGTATTCTAAGTTCTTCTGGAATAGTTGGAACTAGACGGTTATGCCCTGAGTCCGGGTATAGAACTAAGAATTTTTTTTTTCTCATTTTTTGACGATTCATTTCTCATTTATCTGATTTGATAGATCCGAAATGAAAAAGATTCCTTTTTCAATGAACAAAATAAAACAATATTTTTTATATATCACAACTTCATCACTACATCCAAAGGATTTCTATAAAAATTTGGATAGTTTGGTATCAAAGATGTATTAATGATTGGGATCTTCATTGTATACATAACATAATTTGTGTGAGGATTTACCAAACCCATTAGGTATTGGACCGGGCATATCGTATAACAAAAGAGTTTCAATCTTTATCGGAATTCTACTGTATGTACTTTAACTTAGAAAACTTAGAAAATCAAATTTAAACTGATAAGATCTCTTTATATATAGATTTGAAATCTAATATTAATAGATAAAATAATTTAGATATTGGATCTAGATATATCGATTGATCGATCCTCCAGCTCAAACATGGGATAGGATCCATTGGGGTTGGATTACGTAACGTAAGATTGACTCATTATTTAGTACATAAATATCGATCTAAATGGGATCCTGGCAGTTTTATTATTTTTTTTTTATCTGTTCGAAACAAGAGGGAGTCCTTGTAGATATGTAGTGATTCAGAGAGCTACAAATCAAAGTTTTAAAATGTATATTTTAATCAATTAGTTTCAATAATCCATTGACTTTGACTATGAATCTTACCCCCGCCTTACTTTGGAACAAAAAAGGGGGCTCTAACCTCGTTCATACTTGTTTCAGATTTTCCAAAAATCTTAATGATGTATAACTATTGGAGATACATAATCCAATAAGCCAATCCCTTCCTAAGAAAAAAAAAAAAAAGTAAGAGTTTTGTTATTGTGAAAAATGAATCGATGGGGAAAGTTACAATCCCCATCTCGCGAATTATAAAAACCAATCAATGAAAGGTGAAACCTTGTATTTTGTGTCTAACTACTTCTTTCTTTTTTTTTTTTTTTCAAACAAAAAAGAAATCATTTTTAGAACCTAGTATACAGAATACTTCGTATTCTACATACCACAACAGCTAGTTCTATCTCATATTGATGAGTTCAAAACATTAGTTAATGTGAATTCTTCATCTTATAAATTTAATCATCCAATTCATCGAGTCATGCTGATTCAGATTCAGATCATTCCAAGGCTTTATTACTTGTTTGTCGCACAAAAAAACTTTTTGAATGCCCGGTAGAAATAGATTTAGCTAAAGATAAAGCTTTTGCCGCGGCCTGATATCCCCTTCCTTTCCAAATATTTCTACGAATATGCTTTTTTGACAGAGAAGTACGTTTCTTTGGAACCGCCATTTCAAAATAAAAGGGTCACTCATTTTTATAGTTGGACGTGAAAGACATTTATTGTTCAATTCAAAATAGATTGTTCTTTCTATTAACTATTCATTATCTATCTTTATTCCATAGCCGATACTTATGCTTACTTCATAACATAGAAAAGTATGGATACAGATAGATGAGCATCGCATATGGTATCATTAAGGATAAAAAAAGAAATGAAATAGAAGAAAAAAAAAACGATGTGATTTTCAAGGGAATTTTTTTTTTTTCACATTTCCATTACATCCAATGTTCGAAGAAAGAATAATTTGTACTGATTGAGGGCTTCATATCTTTATTCAATCTATGTCTACGGGCGGGATCTACTACCGTTGAATCGGATGCCATTGATAAGAATAAGAATTAAAAAGGTTCCAATTCATATCTCAGTCTATTTAGATAATATATATATATATATATATATTATAAATGTTATCTTTAATAAATCGAAAAGCTTAAGAACCCTTTCCTAATTTAGGAAACCAATAATGAATGTAACCTTTTTCTATTAATTGATCAAGCTCGGAGATAGAGTCCACATAATTTAAATTGAAATTAAATCAAAGTAGTTAATCCGTTAAACAATGCATTACTTGATAAAATAAAGGTAATTTGAGTAATTTCTCTTTTTAGTTCTATGCGAAGTGACAAGTATTCTAGGATTTTTCATAAACACATAAACATAAGTTTGTTTTATTGGACTAGAAGCCAATCAATTCCAGAATTTGTTTTAGTTAATGACTCCGAAGAAACTAAAAAAAAACTAGGTTTATTGGATCGAGTTATTGGCAGATTCTACGATACATATCAGAATAAAGTACTTGAAATTTTGGTATCATTCTTTTTCCTTACTATATTGATAGAAATATGGATAGAAATCACTGTATCGTATGTATATAGTAGAATAATTGAAAATCTCGTATTTTTTATCTTAATAAATATCTTCGTTAATAACTAGGTAGTAGCTTTTAACTAGTAACTTGATTATTTGAAGAATTGTAACTTCTTCATTTGAATTTTTGGTTTTTTTTTTTCAATAGTTTGGAAAGAATCAGAATAATTAAGAATGAAAAATAATATTTGAGTTCTTTTATATCTTGTATATCTTTATTTTATTTTTTTTTTATTTGATTATTGCTCCTTCCGGAAGAAATAAGGGCTGGTGAATGGGAAACAATTAATAAGAATAAAAAAAGAAAGTTTGATTTTCTTATGGAACATACATATCAATATGCATGGATCATACCTTTCGCTCTACTTCCAGTTACTATGTCAATAGGGTTGGGACTTCTGCTTGTTCCGACCGCAACAAAAAATCTGCGTCGTATGTGGACTTTTCCTAGTGTTTCATTGCTAAGTATAGTTATGGTTTTTTCGTCCGATCTGTCTATTCAACAGATAAATGGCAGTTCTATCTATCAACATCTATGGTCTTGGACCATCAATACTGATTTTTCTTTAGAGTTCGGCTACTTGATCGATCCACTTACTTCTATTATGTCAATACTAATCACTACGGTTGGAATCATGGTTCTTATTTATAGTGACAATTATATGTCTCATGATCAAGGATATTTGAGATTTTTTGCTTATATGAGTTTTTCCAATACTTCCATGTTGGGATTAGTTACTAGTTCCAATTTGATACAAATTCATATTTTTTGGGAACTAGTGGGAATGTGTTCGTATTTATTAATAGGTTTTTGGTTCACACGACCGGCTGCCGCAAATGCTTGTCAAAAAGCGTTTGTAACTAATCGTGTAGGGGATTTTGGGTTATTATTAGGAATCTTAGGCTTTTATTGGATAACAGGAAGTTTCGAATTTCGCGATTTGTTCGAAATCTTCAATAACCTGATCCGTAATAATGGGGTCAACTCTTTATTTGCTACTCTGTGTGCCTCCCTATTATTCGTCGGTGCAGTTGCTAAATCCGCACAATTTCCCCTTCATGTATGGTTACCTGATGCCATGGAGGGGCCTACTCCTATTTCGGCTCTTATCCATGCTGCTACTATGGTAGCAGCAGGCATTTTTCTTGTCGCTCGATTTCTTCCGCTTTTCACAGTCATACCTTACATAATGAATCTCATTTCTTTGATAGGTGTAATAACGGTACTATTAGGAGCTACTTTAGCTCTTGCTCAAAGAGACATTAAGAGAAGTTTAGCCTATTCTACAATGTCTCAATTGGGTTATATTATGTTAGCCCCAGGGATAGGCTCTTATCGAGCTGCTTTATTCCATTTGATCACTCATGCCTATTCGAAAGCATTATTGTTTTTAGGATCCGGATCAATTATTCATTCAATGGAACCCATTGTTGGATATTCTCCAGACAAAAGTCAGAACATGGTTCTTATGGGTGGTTTAACAAAATATGTACCAATTACAAAAAATACTTTTTTATTAGGTACACTTTCTCTTTGTGGAATTCCACCTCTTGCTTGTTTTTGGTCTAAAGATGAAATTCTTAATGATAGTTGGTTGTATTCACCTATTTTCGCGATAATAGCTTGTTTCTCGGCGGGGTTAACTGCATTTTATATGTTTCGGATGTATTTACTTACTTTTGATGGTCATTTACATGCTCATTTTCAAAATTACAGTGGCACTCAAAATAGCTCGTTCTATTCAATATCTATATGGGGGAAAGAAGGAACCAAACCAGTTAACAGAAATTTGTTTTTATCAACAATGAATAATAATGAAAAGGTTTCCTTTTTTTCGAAGAAGATATACAAAATGAACGGAAATGTAAGAAATCTGATACGCTCCTGTAGGATTTCTTTTGAAAATAAAGATACTTCAACGTATCCCCATGAATCAGACAATACTATGCTTTTGCCTCTACTTATATTGGTCCTATTTACTTTGTTCGTTGGATCCATAGGAATTCCTTTCGATCAAGGAGTAATGGATTTTGATATATTATCGAAATGGTTAACTCCATCAATAAACCTTTTACATAAAAATTCGAACTATTCTGTGGATTGGTATGAATTTGTGACAAATGCAATTTATTCAGTCAGTATAGCCTGTTTTGGAATATTCATAGCGTCTATTTTATATGGGTCTGTTAATTCATCTTTTCAGAATTTGGACTTAATCAATTCATTTGTTAAAAAAACAGGCTCTAAGAAAATTTTATTGGACCGAATAATAAATGTGATATACAATTGGTCATATAATCGTGGTTACATAGATGTTTTTTATGCAACATGCTTAACTACAAGTATAAGAGGATTAGCTGAAGTAACTCATTTTTTAGATAGACGGGTAATTGACGGAATTACCAATGGTGTTGGTGTTGCAAGTTTCTTTGTAGGAGAAGGGATCAAATATGCGGGGGGAGGGCGAAT